CATTCCTATTAACATAGGAACTGGAAGTGGAAGGAAAGGTATGATCCATGCATATTGATAAGTCTGTTCCATAAAAAAAGTTTTTAAATTCGTGTATTCGTGTAATTAATATTGATTGTATTGTTTTCGATTCACCGGATCTTACCTCTTTTCAAAAGAATCAATAAAAAATTAAGATATATACTAACTTAAATAGAATTTTTGTTAAATAGAATTTTTTCATTTTTCTTTCTTTTTACTTATTTTTTTTTGAGTTTATGTTAACTACTTCAAATATTCAAATCAAGAAGTTACAATTGGTCAAATGAAAGAAAAAGATTTATAATTATTCTCTTTCGGATTGCAAAATTCGGTGTATTTTCCCTTGTTTGACAAGTTAATAGAAAAAATTTGAATAAAGTTTTTTTTTATAAACAGAAAGTTGGGTTCTCATTTTAAACCTTTCTTGAGGTATTTTCATTTTATGTCATGTTATGTAATTTTGGATTCTTTCATTTTATTAAGTTCAAGCAATTCTATTTCTATGGCACAACAGATTTTGGAAATCTAGATTTGAATCGAAAATAATATGAAAGAAAAACACCAAGTGAAAAAACCTTTTTTTTATGGAATGGAAAAGCTCATTTGAAAAATAAAGAAAGAATATTCTTCTTTTTTATTTTATATTTTTTTTTAGTAATATTTTATACAATTTTTCCATATCGTTCACCTATACCTAATTCTTTTTTTATAAAAAAAAATATTTTTTAAAAAGAAAATAAATCTATAATGAATTAGGAAAACGTATATTTATTTTGACCAATAAATGTCTTTCACATCCAGCTATACCAATGAGTAATCTCTTAATTTTAATTTAAATGGCAGTTCCAAAAAAACGTACTTCTGTATCAAAAAAGCGTATTCGAAAAAATGTTTGGAAAAGGAAGGGGTATTGTGCATCGTTAAAAGCGTTTTCCTTAGGGAAATCTCTTTCGACCGGGAATTCAAAAAGTTTTTTGTGCGACAAACAAATAAAATAAATAGTAAAATGTTGAAATAATCTAAATCGGGCTGACTTGAAAAATTGACTGATTTCATTTCAAAAATAAGGATCTCGATTTCTATTCCCTATCGGAGTTAATCAATAGAAAATAGAATTCTCGCCGCTTTGAGAATCCAGAATATATATAAAACTCTTTTGTTTACCTTACCAAATTTCGAAAAAAAAGAATACTTTCTTTTTATTAACAAAAAAACACAAGATACTCGATTTTTTTAGTATATCTTTTCATTTTCAAGGTGGGGAGTATTATTTTCCCCATCAACCTATTTCTTCCAATAATATAAGTTTTGATCTTTTCTATATATTAACTTTCTATATATCTATAGAAGAGCTAATATCTTTCGTTACTAAAATAATGGAAACAAAAATTTGAGTTCTCTCCCTTAATTGAATTGATAGTAGGATTTTTGAATTTTGCAAGAATTCAAGTTGAAGAGAGTATAAAATAAGATGCACGAAATCAAAATGAAGACTCTAAATTAAAATAATGAACCTTCAAATACCTATGTTCAAGAAATTTTTATTCATCTATTTGAATCTTTTCTAAAAAAATATTGCAACCAATCGAATTCTTAAATCTGGACGATTGCTTATTCATAGACTATTATGAGTTCAAGATAAGCCGCTATGGTGAAATTGGTAGACACGCTGCTCTTAGGAAGCAGTGCTAGAGCATCTCGGTTCGAGTCCGAGTGGCGGCATGTCATCTCCTAAAAAAAGTAAATAGATCCTATAATGAATCCAACTCTCCATATAGATTTTCTAATTAAAGGACTCCTATAATCTTATGATATTTTCAACTTTAGAGCATATATTAACTCATATTTCTTTTTCGCTCGTTTCAATTGTACTTACAATTCATTTGATAACCTTTTTAGTCGATCAAATCGTAAAACTATATGATTCATCCGAAAAGGGCATGATAATGAATTTGTTCTCTATAACAGGATTATTAGTTACTCGTTGGATTTATTCGGAACATTTTCCACTAAGTGATTTATATGAATCATTAATTTTCCTTTCATGGAGTTTTTCCCTTATTCATATAGTTCCGTATTTCAAAAAAAATAAAAATATCCTAAGCACAATAATTGGCCCAAGTGCTATTTTTACCCAAGGCTTTGCTACTTCAGGTCTTTTAACTGAAATACACAAATCCACAATATTAGTACCAGCTCTTCAATCTGAGTGGTTAATAATGCACGTAAGTACGATGATATTAGGCTACGCTGCCCTGTTATGTGGATCATTATTATCAGTATCACTTATAGTCATTACAGTTAGAAAAAATCAAAAGTTTTTTGCTACGAGTAATCGTTTTTTAAATTTCAATGGTTCCTTTTTCTTTGGTGAAATCGAATACATGAACGAACGAAGTAATATTTTCAAAAATACTTTTCTTTTTAATTATTACAGGTCCCAATTGATTCAACAATTGGATTATTGGAGTTATCGGGTTATTAGTCTAGGATTTATCTTTTTAACTATAGGAATTCTTTCTGGAGCAGTATGGGCTAACGAAGCATGGGGATCTTATTGGAGTTGGGACCCAAAAGAAACTTGGGCTTTTATTACTTGGATCGTATTCGCGATTTATTTACATACTCGAACAAATATAAAATTGCAGGGTACCAATTCAGCAATTGTGGCGTCTATTGGATTTCTTATAATTTGGATATGCTATTTTGGGATAAATCTATTAGGAATAGGACTACATAGTTATGGTTTATTTATATTAATATATAATTGAATTAAACACAATTTAAGGAGTTATGATGAATAGGAATAGAAAAGTGTACAGCACATATCAGATAAAAAACTTTGTGCGAACAGGTGAGAACCCTGTGAATCACTACACCATTAAATTCATAGGGTTCTCACCTGTTCAAATTGATTTTTTTTACTTAACGTAAGAGAAGAAAAAAAACCTCTTTTTTCATTGTACAACGAACATCAAAAAAGAATATTTTTTCTTTTTTATTCATCAAAACTATCCATAAAAAGAATTAGATAGAATAACTTCAACCTTTTCAACTGATAGTGAAAGAACAAAATCAGGATACATACCAATACCTAGTACGGGTAAAAAAAGAGAGATCAAAAGAAATAACTCTCGTGGTCCAGAATCAAAAAAATAAGAGGTTGGTACATTAAATATCTTATATCCATAGAACATCTGGCGTAACATAGATAATAAATAAATAGGAGTTAATATGATTCCAATTGCCATTACAAAAGTAATTAGTAGTTTTGTCATTAAAAAATATTTTGGACTAGTAAGTAGTCCAAAAAATACTATTAATTCGGCAATAAAACCACTCATACCTGGTAATGCAAGGGAGGCTATCGAAAAGCTACTGAACATCGTGAATATTTTTGGCATTGGAATAGCTATTCCACCCATTTCGTCAAGATACACAAGACGTATTCTATCATAAGTAGTTCCGGCCAAGAAAAAGAGTGCAGCACCAATAAATCCATGAGAGATTATTTGTAAAAGGGCTCCATTGAGCCCCATATCAGTGATAGAACCAATTCCTATAATTATGAAACCCATATGTGATACAGAGGAATAAGCTATTCTTTTTTTTAAATTCCGTTGACCCAGAGATGTTGAAGCTGCATAGATTATTTGCATTGCACCTACTATTATCAACCAAGGAGAAAATATAGAATGAGCATGAGGAAATAATTCCATATTGATTCGAACTAATCCATACGCTCCCATTTTTAATAAGATTCCGGCTAGAAGCATACAAGTACTATAATGTGCTTCTCCATGGGTATCTGGTAACCATGTATGTAGGGGTATGATTGGTAATTTGACAGCAAAAGCAATAAAAAATCCAATATATAATAGTATTTCCAAGCCCAAAGGATAGGGCTGATTAGCTAATATTTCAAAATTGAGTGTTGGTTCATTAGAACCATATAAACCGATACCCAGAACTCCCATTAAAAGAAAAACGGAACCACCTGCTGTATACAAAATAAATTTTGTAGCTGAGTACAGACGTTTTTTTCCTCCCCACATGGATACAAGTAGATAAACGGGAATTAATTCTAACTCCCACATCAGGAAAAAAAGTAAAAGGTCCCGAGAAAAAAATAATCCTATTTGCCCACTGTACATTGCTAACATCAGAAAATGAAATAATTGAGAATCTCGAGTAACAGGCCGAGCCGCTAAAGTAGCTAAAGTCGTGATGAATCCCGTCAGTAAAATTGGTCCTATAGAAAGTCCATCTATTCCTAATCTCCAATGAAAATCAAAAAAAGCGATCCATTTGAAATCCTCCACTAGTTGGATTAATGGATCATCCAATTGAAAATGATAACAGAATGCATAAGTCGTTAGAAGAAGTTCTAAAATACATATACATATAGTACACCAACGGATTACTCGATTTCCTATATGTGGAAGAAATAAAATTAATGAACCTGCAGATATTGGCAAAACTACAATTATTGTTAATAAAGGAAAATTATTCGTGGTAAAGACAAGATACATTTGGGCCAGAAAAATACGTGCTCAAAATATTTTTATTTGATTTTGAGCACGTATTTTGTCGGTAAAAAAAGATGGATTCAAGGAGAGTTTTATGGAATGTATCAATAAGCTAGACCCATACTACGAGTTGTTTCTTGCGATAAATAAACTCGAACACTCAAGAAATCGGTCGGACAGGCAGATTCACATCGCTTACAACCAACACAGTCTTCGGTCCTTGGAGCAGAAGCGATTTGTTTAGCTTTACATCCGTCCCAGGGTATCATTTCTAATACATCAGTGGGACACGCTCGAACACATTGAGTACATCCTATACATGTATCATAAATCTTTACTGAATGTGACATTGTATCTATACAGTTTTGAACATCATAAGATTTCGATCTAGTAAACTAACTTAGAAATGGATCTTATATTTAGATACCAGACGAATCAATGAGTGATCAG